TCAAGCTTGATAGATTCACCTTCTGAAACAAGAAGTTCCGGTCCTGGAGGGATAATATCAACCGCTTGGTGCCCGTCTGACTTATCTGCTATGCTTATTTCATAGCCCCCTTTTTCTTTACGTATGATTTTACTTACTATACCCGCTGATGTAGCATTATAGACTGTATTGTTACTCTTACTCCCATCGGGATAAATCTGACCCCTGCCTCTGTTCCCGCCTACATATATAGGATATTTTAAGAAGTGAGCGTCTTTTTGAATAGCGGGGTCTGGGGAAAGAATAGGAAAGGTGATTTCACTATATTTCTGACCTGGAACAGGACCTATCACAAGAATATTTTTTTTTGTGGGACGATAACTCTGAAAAGAAAGATTGCCCATCTTTTCTTTCATTTCGGGAGAAATACGATCGGGGGGGGCTAATTCAAATCCCTCAGGTAAAATAAGAACAGCCCCTACATTCAAACCCCCTTTTTTACCATTAGCAAGAACCTGTTTCAGTTGCATATCATAAGGGATTCTTACAACTGCTTCAAATACAGTATCAGGAAGTATCGCTTGTGGAACCTCAATATCTACGGGCTTATTAGCTAAATGGCAATTGGCACAGACAATACGCCCAGTCGCCTCTCGTGGATTTTCATAACCCTGCTGCGCAAAAATGGGATATGCATATGAAGTAGATGGCCAAGTTATTACATATAGCATGATCGATACAGAAATGGATCGAGCCATCTGCTCCTTTATCCGAGAAAAGATATTTTTTTTTTGCATGGTCCAATCGTTGATCCCGAGAATTTCTACAATAAATTAGGTAGGTTACTAGTATAGTTCCCTATCCGCGATTCTGCTATTGTAATGGAATAATTTGACTGGAATGGAATACAGGAAGAATCTCTGGGATGGGTATAAATATAAAAGGCGAGTAAGATTTTTAATGCTTTGTTTATGCATGTACAAACAAAGTAACAAACATTATGATTTGATTAATATCGGTGAACCAGTCTTTAGTCATTCATTGAATGATAAATCACTACAAGTGACGGAGATACGCGATTTAAATAACGGAAAATCCAATATTTTAAAAGTGTATCTAGAATGACTGGGAAAGTGGAAACAAGACCAGATATAATTTGATCATTATGATAAAATCCAAAATCCTTGGAGATAGAGCCGATCATTAGTTCCCAACCATGAGGCGAATGGAATCCGATACATAAATCAGTTAATAAAAGAATAGAAAAAGCTTTTATTGTGTCACTTAAGTTGTAGAGAAATTCTTTCACCCAAGAATTAAGAACGAGAAGTTCTTCATTAGCCAGAATAGAATAACCACTTAGAATAGCGAAACATATTATATTTGTCGAGAAGTGCAAAATGCTATGAATATGACCCTCATTGTGCATCTTGACCAATAGTATCGTTTCTTTGTGGATTCCTATACGGAGCTTTTGTATATGTGTCTCCGGGTACTCCTTTATCATTTCGTCCAAAAAGAAAAGTTCTTCTAATTCTATGAATTTTTCTAGAAGATTCTTTTCTTTAATATCATTCAAAAACGTTTCAGGTTGCCTAGTATTCCACCAATTTGTAAACCAGGATTCCATACTTTTTTTTAATGAGAGAGAAACCCACCAGGGTAAAAATATAATAGACGCAAAATATGTGAGGGTAGTGAATGTTTTCTTTTGTGGCATTTTAAATCTGTAAATTACTAATGAAACCACCTCTTTCGCCGACTCTATCCGATCGAATATTTCTATGAAACATGAGTTCTATAACAAGGTATCGAACCTATGGATCTAAGACTCCTTTTTTCACTTATAGGTTAGTCCTTGGATCAAGAAAGAATATAGAAATAAGAATAAAGGTTTGCTTCGAATGAAGAAAAAAATTTCCGGGTCTTTCAATTAGTCAAATTTGAAACAATTGCATCTTTTCGATGAATGTTCGAAACAGCCGCCTTTGTTAGATCAATTATTTCAAAGGGCTACCTACAGCCCAGGAATAATTGAGGGAAATTATGAAAAAATTGATATAATGGCGAAATCAAAAATGAGTAGCAAAACCTGCGCGAAAGTTTGGATATTTAGAGTTATTAAGGGATCCAATCATTGATGATCAAGCAGGAAAAAGGCATATAAAAAGAAAAATCGCTTGACAAAAAAAAAGAGGGGTTATTTACAATATAGAATCCATCTGTATCTAACCTACCAATTCAAAATAAAATAGTGGGCCCCAAAAAAAGACGAATTCTAGATTCTATTCTGAAATGTTCTGAGATATGTGAAGAACTCATACTTCTTAGACTTGTTACTAGTCTGAAAGAATTTAGTTTTTTTTGTTTACAAAAAAAAGTTTTTTTCTTTGTATTCCATATACATCGGCTTTTGCTCGAATGAGTGTTCTGAAAAAACTGAAGTTAAGTTCTATAAAATGAGGATTCCTTAGTCCCCTCCCCCATGCTAATAAAGCATTAATTCTTCTCATTTCAAAATACTTCAATTGGTACGCGCAAGAAATAGGCTAATTCAGCTGCTTTTTGTTCAATTTCTCGTGGAGTCAGGTTCTCATCAGTACGAGTCAAGGGAATGGCTCCCTGGCCTCTGATTTCCATATAAAGGACACGACGAGGAAAAAGACCTTCTTTAATTTCGATTCTAATCGACTGTACATCCCTCATAAGGAATCGAAGGAAGATACGACGATTTATTCCAGGAAATCCCCAACGAAAAATACACACTATTCCTTCTTTTCGATCGAATCGGTCATAACCACTACCTACATTCCACGAAATTGTGCACCACAAATAGGAGCTAATGAACAGACCCGCGATCCCATAGAAAGACATAACGATGCCTTGTGGAAAAAATAGGATTTCCTGAGACGGGAATAAGGATATCAGATTCCTACCAAGATAACTAGAAGTTCCAACCAATAAGAACCCCAGTGAACCTAAAAGAAGGATACAGGCCCAGCAGAAATTACTTGTTTTTCGAGACCCCGTTATAAGTTCTATCCATAAACGTTCTGAGCGCCAGTTCATACTAGATCAAGTTGCATTTTATTGGAATTGAGAGAATAACCCAAATGAATTTTACTTTACTTTTTTTGTTCCCGAAGTAACTCTCATCAACTAGCACTATTATGATGTGAACCATTATAAATAATTCATCAAATTGGTTAGATATAAAAGCGTCTGCTTCATAGGGATCTATCTAGACAATCTTATTTTTTTGAACATGAAGAAATAAAGAAGCCATTGCAATTGCCGGGAAAACTAGACCCACTAAAGGCACAAAAATGGAGGGTAAATCAAAAGTTGTCATAGAATGGATACCTCGATTTAAAATATGTACCTGTTATAAAGGTATCTTATGATAAGTATATCTATTATAATTATAGAATAATAAGTGCAAGGAATGTAGGACTAAATATGAGTTCTCGCAGTAGATATCGAAATAAATATGCACCATTTTTATTCTATAATTTTATCTATTTTATTTTTTCTATCTCTATAATACGTAAGAGGATAGGATTAAATTCTTTATTCTTCATAAAATATTGTCAAAAAAAAAAATGCATTCTTTTATCCTGTTGATCGAAACTTCCTGATTCCTAATCAGGAATATAGCACCAATTATAGGTATAAAATACAGATCTGGGGGAAAAAAATTATCCTAAACTTCTGATTCTTCTTACAATCTAAATATATTTTATGCCCGTAATGAAAACGAACTCTTCTTTTTTTCTTTACCGATAACTAAAATACTTCTTTGCCCCAAATAAAATAACTTAATTGAATGCTCTACTTGATTGAATTTTTATTTAAGGGAAAGAAACTGTGAAGCTGAAATAACTCACCCAGAACACTTTTTAAAAGATTACGTGGTACGATTGAGTCCAATAAGCCCTTATGGAATAAATACTCAGCCGCCTGGGAACCATCAGGTACTGTCTTATTCAATGTTTGTTCAATTACTCGTTTACCCGCAAATGCAATGTAGGCATTAGGTTCGGCAATAATGATATCTCCCAACATACCAAAACTTGCAGTCACCCCACCGGTTGTAGGAGATGTAAGGATTGATACATAGAATAACTTTTTATTTGATTGATAATTATATGAAGCGGAAGATATTTTAGCCATTTGCATCAAGCTCAAACTTCCTTCTTGCATGCGCGCTCCTCCCGAAGCACAAACTATAATAAGAGGGAGAGCTTTACGACTCGCATGCTCGACCAAACGGGTAATTTTCTCGCCTACTACGGATCCCATACTGCCCCCCATGAACTGAAAATCCATAACCCCAATAGCTATGGGAATACCATTTAGTTGACCTATGCCTGTTTGAATAGCCTCAGTTAACCCTGTTTTTCTTTGATAAGAATCGATACGATCTTTATAAGGTTCCTCTTCTGAATGAAATTCAATGGGGTCCATAGAAACCATGTCTTCATTCATAGGATCCCAAGTACCCGGATCAACCGAAAGCTCGATTCTATCTGAACTGCTCATTTTCAAATGATATCCGCATTGTTCACAAACATTTAGTTTTGACTTAAAAAATTTCTTATAATTTAACCCATAACAACTTTCGCATTGAACCCACAAATGCCTGTATTTTTTATTTATATCGAGATCATTATATCTTCTTCTCATATTGAAATCACTTCTATTTGTGCTAATTCTTATACTGGAACTCTCGTTGTCACTACTATTTACACTTTCATTACAAATGTAACTATACATGTAACTGCCGCTGTAATTGTTGCTACCGCCTGAAATGTAATTATCAATACTGATTTCAGAACGAAGATAACTATCAATGCAATTAAAAATGTGATTATTCCAACTATATTGAGTATCATACATATAACGATCGTAGTAGTGATTGTCACTTTGAGAACCATTATTCAGATAACTATAAAAGGCACTTTCTAGTTCATTCATAAAAGAGCGGTCGTTGTCAATCTCGAAAATAAAATTTTCAATAT